CATTCATTTTTTTTAGATACGTTACCCGAAAACAAAAGAAGGAGTAAAAAAAATGACTTTTTGATTCCTATGATATAGAACCAAAATGATATAAAATCAAAAAGTCATTTTTTTTATGTTTGATCATGTTTAAATTAATTACAAGTACAAGTTAAATTAATTACAATACAAGTTTTTTTTTTCAAATCAAATACATTGAAATAATTCATTGTTATCCAGGATTCATGGGAAAAAAGAGCCATGCCAGTACCTAGCTGGGCTCTGGCTGTATAGTATAAAAAAACAAACTAAAAAATAGAATCAAATAAATATATATTATATTCTAATATAGAATTAGAATTTATTAAATATATATATATTATTTATTAAATATATATATATTATTCCATATTTCATAATGAATAATATATATAATAATATATATATTAATATATTATAATATAGAATAATGAATAGAAAAAAAATAGAAAAAAAAAGAGAGATAAAATATCAAAAAAGATATAAAGAAGGCTTTTTCAATCCCTACTTTTTGTTCTTTTTGTTTATGCGATGTAACATAAACATAATAATTCTATTTTTTTAATTGGGGAGAGATGGCTGAGTGGACTAAAGCGTCGGATTGCTAATCCGTTGTACGAATTTTTGTACCGAGGGTTCGAATCCCTCTCTTTCCGTTTCCGTTGATTGATGATTTGATATTTTTTTTCTTTTGAACTGATGGAGCTTCTTTTTTTGTTTTCCTTCCTTGTTTGTTTAATTTTGTTTACATTTTTTTACTAGTTAAAAATGTAAAATAGATAGAAAAACAAAAAATATTTCAAAATCCAGCACAAGTAGGGAAAACACATAAAACAAAAAAGATTTTGTTATTCTTCACGTCCTGGATTACGTCCTGGATCGTTAGATAGGAATCCGAAGATGAAAAGAGAAACAAAGAATATCACTATCGTGTAAACAAATAGTTTTAGAGTAAGCATTACAAAATCTCCAAGATAATAAAAAAAAAAAAAACGACCGAGAAAGAGAATAGATTCTCTTCTATTTCACATTATGTTTCCTTTGATACTACGTTTCTAAGAAATGAAGTGATTTCGAGGAAATAGAAAAAAAAAATTTGGAATTTGATAAGAGTCGAGCCTTTTATTACCATTACCCATAATTACTATTATCAAAAATTTTCTTTCATATCCACAATCGAGATCTAGGTATTGGTGGTGGACTCAAATCTATTAATAGGATTAGGATTTCTTAATGGAAAAAACGGAAATGATGAGATGGTCCGGATTTTTCTTGTCTATCCAAAAATTTCAATATTGGAATCAAGGATTCACACTGTAAGACTTATCTGATCTTATAAATTGTTAAAATGTAAATTGTTAAAATGTGCACATTTTTGTTTTCGAATACATTCTGAATTTATTTAGGACATTATTCAAATTAAAGATCTCATCGAAAACTTACAGCAGCTTGCCAAACAAAAGCTAAGAGAAAAAAGAGTAAAGGTATTACTGGCATAATATCTACAATTGGATTCAAAAAAGCGTAGGCTTCAGGCAATTTCGCCAAGACAAAACTACTTGAATAAAAGGCAGAGTGAATACAAATACAGACCAAGCTAAAGATATTAAGCATAACAAAAATATTGTTCTTTAATAAAATTAATTGTATTTTTGCTTTTTTTGAATTCGAATTTTCATTTTTATTGTATTTTATTATATATTTTATTATATATATGATTTATTATATATATATGATTTATTTATATATATATGATTTATTATAAATTATTATTAAGATAAGAATTAAATATTCAAAAAAAGAAAAGAATTATAAAGAAATATATATAGAATAAATATATATATAGATATATATGGAATATCTATAGATAAAATAGAAAATAATAAAAAAAATGGATAATAATTTAAATATAAAGAATTCAAATATTGAATTCTTATTTCTTATGAATTTGAAAAAATATTCATTATAGATATGAATGAATATTAAAAAATGAGTAATAAAACTAAAAAAAAAGAATCAAATAAAATCAGACCCCCAAATACTTTTTTTTTTTGATTTGAACTTATCCAGTTCAAAATATTTTCATTCTGAAATAAAACATCGAAGAAATCTTACTTTCATACAATATCTTAATTGAATTTTATGTAATGATCAATAAATTCAGTTTAATTCGATATCTATGCATATCAAAATCCTAGCAACAATTTTTTCTATAGAAAAAATTGGGAACTGGAATTGACGAACAAACAATAATAGTGTTTATTAGTGTCGAATCGAAAATGGGGCGTGGCCAAGCGGTAAGGCAGCGGGTTTTGGTCCCGTTATTCGGAGGTTCGAATCCTTCCGTCCCAGATCATATCTATTCATGATATATATACCAATTTGAATACAAATTGTATATCCTAATAAAGATTACCTTTTCTTTTCTTTTTTTGAATCATTCGACTCTAATGTAAATCGAGTCGCTTATGAATATGTAGATGTAGATTCAAAAACGAATCTTTTTTTTTATTGTAATCTTATTGTAATAATTGTGGATAATTTTATAAGAAATATATTGATATATTTCTTATTATTTTATACTTCTTTCTATTTTTTTTTGAATAAATTCATTTTTTCTATTTACAAACTTTTAAAATAGAATAGAAAATTTATTCATACAATATCGAGTTAATTTGTTTTTTTATACTTCTTTACTTTAGAAATTAAATTGTTGTCCAGTCATATATAATTTGAAACGATGTGGTAAAAAGCAACGTGCGACTTGAAAGACATGATTAGATTAGCTGTGGATTCTTACATCCGCCATTATTTCTAGTACATAGAATCTATTCTATAGAAATCGGGATGCTCTTGGCTCGACATCGTTTGTTCTGTTCCACTAGAACTCATTGTTTGGGGGACGGGAGAGGGATTGATGATGTAAATAGTACATGATGGAGCTCGAGTTTATTTATTTTTCAAGGGCAAGTATCTAAGGTTAGTGAAAATGAATAAGTTAGAACAACTTCGTAAGTCAATTTTTGATAGAGAAATCGAAAGGATCCAATTCGAGCAAGGTTCAAAAAAATTCCAAATTTATTGGAATTGCTAAAACTATTTCGATCAAAAGTGTATCTGCGGGAATCCACCTTCTATTTGTATGATTCTTTGAAAGAAAAAAAATGGGTATGTTGCTGCCGTTTTTGAAACGATTAAAGATCCCCGAAGTAATGTCTAAACCCAATGATTCAAGAAAAAGCTAAAGGATCTTGGAACAAGTAAATACCTTTTTCAATTTGTCTCAACAATTCTTATTAAAATGAAGAAAAACAAATCGATTCTAAAGAAGACAAAAAAGAAAAGGGGGTAGAGACCGCTCAATAAATGAAATACCTAAAGGCTTTCTTTTCATTTGAGTTATTTGAGAGTTATCCAAATTGAGGTATGAGATTGCGAATACGAAGAGTTATTCTTTTTTTTTTTCAGAAAGAAAAAGAATAAGAAAAAACGGAAATCATAGTCTAATTGATTTGCTGATTTTATTGATCTATTTGACATCAGATTTTTATACATAGACGACATAATTTTTAATTTGATCGAGCCGTACGAGGAGAAAACTTCTTATACGTTTCGAGGGGGGGTATATTGTTCATCTATATCTATCCCAATGAGCCGTTTATCGAATCGTTGCAATTGATGTTCGATCCCGAAGAGAGGGAAGAGATCTTCAGAAAGTGGGTTTTTATGATCCAATAAAGAATCAAACCTATTTAAATATTCCTGTTATTCTAAATTTCCTTGAACAAGGCGCTCAACCTACAGGAACTGTTCAGGATATTTCAAAAAAGGCGGGTGTTTTTATGGAACTTTGCCCTAATCAACAAACGAAATTCAATTAATTAAATTTAAGAGTGTGTGGATAACTTCTATATAGATTTATAGAACTCTTTTCTCTTTTATCCCCCCCGCTCTCTTGTTCTATTCATACCTAATTTTTTATTTCTTGTTATTGACATAGAATGCTGTTTTCTATAACCACAAAAATCGATTTTTATCGATCTTCAAAAGGAAAATAAAATACAAAAAATGGATAGAGGTAGAAGATATATCTAGAAGATATAATATAGGAAAAAGGAAATTAATAATGACTCAATGAAGTAATTGGGTCCGTCCATAAATACAGTACCCCCTATGAGGTTTTTTTATTTTTTCATTCATTTCAAAAAAAGAATCATTTTTTTTGAATACCCACTCGCTCGTTATTATTATCAGTTATTAATCCTAGTGATATATACTTTTTATATTTAACTTTTTATATTTCATAAAATTTCATTATTGATAGTAAATAAATGAGATATCATATTAAAAAGAAAATATTAATATGATTTTTCATCGAATGACTATTCATCTATTCTATTTTCATGTAAATAGAGGAAAAAAGCTCTATGGAAAAATGGTGGTTCAATTCTATGCTGTTTAATAGGAAGTTAAAATACAGGTGTGGGTTAAGTAAATCAATAGATAGTTTTGATCCTATTGAAAATACCAATGTAAATGAAGACCTCCCAATTTTAACTGATATGGATAAAAACATTCATAGTTGGAATAATAGCGAGAATTCTAGTTACAGCAATGTTGATTATTTAATAGGTGTCAGGAACATCCGGAATTTACTATCTGATAAAACTTTTTTAGTTAGGGATAGTAAGAGACAAAGTTTTTCCATCTATTTTGCTATTGAAAATCCAATTTTTGAGATTGACAATGATCATTCTTTTCTAAATGAACCAGAAAGTTTTTTTTCTAGTTATAAGAATTCTAGCTATTTGAAGAATGGCTCTAAGAGTGATGATGATCATTACATGTATGATACTAAATCTATTTGGAATAATAACATTAATAGTTGCATTGAGAGTTATCTTCGTTCTCACATCTGTATTGATAGTTACATTTTAGGTGATAGTGACAAATACAATGACAGTGACTTTAATAGTTACATTTGTGGTAAGGGCGGAAATAGTAGTGAAAGCAAGAGTACTAGTATAATAATTAACACAAATGAAACAAACGATAGTGATTTTACTAAAAGAGAAAGTTCTACTGATCTCGATGATACTCAAAAATACAAGCATTTGTGGATGGAATGCGAAAATTGTTATGGATTAAATTATAAGAAATTTATGAAATCAAAAATGAATATTTGTGAACACTGTGGATCTCATTTGAAAATGAGCAGTTCAGATAGAATCGAACTTTTGATTGATCCAGGTACTTGGAATCCGATGGATGAAGACATGGTTTCTCTGGATCCCATTGAATTTCATTCGGAGGAGGAACCTTATCAAAATCGTATTGATTCTTATCAAAAAACGACAGGATTACCGGAGGCTGTTCAAACAGGTACAGGTCAACTAAACGGTATTCCTGTAGCAATGGGTATTATGGATTTTCAGTTTATGGGGGGTAGTATGGGATCCGTAGTGGGTGAGAAAATAACTCGGTTGATCGAATATGCTACCAATCAATTTTTACCTCTTATTCTAGTATGTGCGTCCGGAGGGGCGCGTATGCAAGAAGGAAGTTTGAGCTTGATGCAAATGGCTAAAATCTCTTGTGCTTTATATGATTATCAAATCAATCAAAAGTTATTCTATGTATCGATCCTTACATCTCCTACTACTGGGGGGGTCACAGCTAGTTTTGGCATGTTGGGGGATATCATTATTGCCGAACCAAATGCTTACATTGCATTTGCGGGTAAAAGAGTAATTGAACAAACGTTGAATAAGGAAGTACCTGAAGGTTCACAATCGGCTGAATTTTTATTCCAAAAGGGCTTATTTGATTCAATCGTACCACGTAATCCTTTAAAGGAGGTTCTAAGTGAGTTATTTCAGCTCCATGCTTTCTTTCCTTTGCCTCAAAATGAAAAATCAAGCAGAACCTAAAATTCTTTTTTAAATTTTTTTTTTTCATTTTGAATTTCAAATAAAATCAATTTTGAGACAAAAAGAAAATTAGAACACACAAGAGAAAAGTAATAGGATAATAATAGAAAAATACTAAGAATAATAAAAAGGTGTATTATCATACACATGTTTCTTGTAGAAATAGAGGGCGAAATTCATCCAGTTATTTAGTTCTACATTCCTTATATTTATTATTAGATTCTATTTGTACGTTTGATTCTATTCTTTATTAATAAATATTTTTCATTTTTTCTTTGTATTATTGATTTATTATATTCTATACTTACTATGTATACCCAATCTATAGAGTATAGAATAGATATTTATTATCTATATCTATATTCATTTAGCTATACTTAGTATAATTTTTGAAATATACTTAGTATAAGTCTATATGAATTCTAGTGATTATAGACTATCTTTATTACAATATAAGAATAATCAAAATATGAAATTAATATAACAATAAAAAAAACAATAACAGGTACAAATATTAAATAGAGGTACCCATTTTATGATAAACTTACCTTCCGTTTTTGTGCCTTTAGTGGGCCTAGTATTTCCGGCAATTGCAATGGCTTCTTTATTTCTTCATGTTCAAAAAAACAAGATTTTTTAGATATGGGCAGTAGGGACAAATCTCATATATTTTTTTAGATAAAGTCAAATTCATTTGCTTGGATTTGTTATCCTATTCCATTTTAACTATTCCATTCAAAAAAACAAAAGAAAAGGAAAATACTAATATCATATAAGCCTTAATAAGGAGGATTAAATATGATTGGGGAGTCAAAACATGCTTGGCGCTCAGAAGACGGATGGATCGACTTTGTAAAGGGGTGTCGAAAACCAAGCGATTTCTTCTGGGCTTCTTTCATTCTTTTAGGTTCATTAGGGGTGTTATTGATTTCAGCTTCCAGTTTTTATGGTAGGCATTTTTTATCTTTCATTTCGTCTGAGTTTGAGCCTGAGCTAGTTCCTTTTTTGCCACAAGGGGTCACGATGACTATCTATGGAACCGCGGGTCTCTTTCTAAGTTTTTCTTGGTGGCTTCTAATTTTTTGGAATGTGGGTAGTGGTTATGATTTTTTTGATAAAAAAAATGGAATGGTGTCTTTTTTTCGTTACGGATTTCCTGGAAAAAATCGTCGTATTTTTCTCCGAGTCCGTATGGACGATATTCAGTCCCTCATAATACACAGTCAAATCGAAACTAAAAAAGATAGTAGGTCTAAAAAAGAAAGTCAGTATCGTAGTGGTGTCCTTTATATGCAAACCAGAGAACAGGGGGCCATCCCCCTGACTCCTATTGATGATTATTATAGGACTTCAGCCAAAGTTATACAAAAAGCCTGGGACTTGTCCATATTCTTGCGTGTACCAATGGAAATATTTTGATAAACAAATTTCGAAAAATAAATGCTTTCTTTTCCCTAAGAAAGCATTTATTTTTCGAAATTTTTCTATTTTTAATTGATAGCTTTTGAAACAAGATTTTTTTTCTTCATTCGAATTGGCAGTGGAATCTTTCGTTTTCTTATTTGATTTCTGTATTCTTTTTTTAAATTCAAGGCAAGAACTAACTTCCGAACTAAAAATAAAAAAAAAAAGTGGGAATAGATTATCAATTTATATATAGGCTCTATGACTTGTAATAGAACTTATGCTTAATAGAAAAATTATTATCATATAGAGTTGACAAATGAGATGAAGCTGAGTTCAGTAAAGAGGAAAAATGGCAAAAAAGAAAGCATTCATTCCCCTTCTATGTCTTACATCTATAGTCTTTTTGCCCTGGTGCATCTCTTTTACATTTAAGAAAAGTCTGGAATCTTGGGTTACTAATTGGTGGAATACTAAACAATCCGAAATTGTCTTGGATCTCATTCAAGAAAAAAGTATTTTTAAAAAATTCATAGAATTCGAGGAACTGTTCCTCTTGGATGAAATGCTAAAGGAATACCCGGAAACACGTTTACAAAACCTTCGTATCGGAATCTACAAGGAAACCATCCAATTGATCAAGACGCACAACCAAGATCATATCCATACGATTTTGCACTTCTCGACAAATATAATCTGTTTCCTTTTTCTAAGTGGTTATTCTATTCTGGGTAATAAAGAACTCATTATTCTTAACTCTTGGGTTCAAGAATTCCTATATAACTTAAGTGACACAATAAAAGCTTTTTCTATTCTTTTATTAACTGATTTATGTATAGGATTCCATTCGACTCATGGTTGGGAACTAATGATTGGTTCTGTCTATAAGGATTTTGGATTTACTCAGAATGATCAAATTATATCTGGTCTTGTTTCCACTTTTCCAGTCATTTTAGATACAATTTTTAAATATTGGATTTTCTGTTATTTAAATCGCGTATCTCCGTCGCTTGTAGTGATTTATCATTCAATGAATGAGTGAAAAAACGATCCACTGATCCAATTATAAAGTTTGTTTTTTTTTGTATATAAAAGCTAAACATTCAAAAATTCACTTATTCTTTTTCTTTCTACTCGTATTCTTCTTATATTCTAGGAAAATGATTTCAGTAAATAGCAGAATCATGGATAGGGAACTAATACCAGTAACCTACCTAATCTTATTGTAGAAATTTTCAGGATCAATTATTGGACCATGCAAACTAGAAATGCTTTTTCTTGGATAAAGGAAGAGATTACTCGATCCATTTCCGTATTGCTCATGATATATATAATAACTCGAGCACCCATTTCAAATGCATATCCCATTTTTGCCCAGCAGGGTTATGAAAATCCGCGAGAAGCTACCGGCCGTATTGTATGTGCCAATTGCCATTTAGCTAATAAGCCCGTAGATATTGAGGTTCCACAAGCGGTACTTCCAGATACTGTATTTGAAGCAGTTGTTCGAATTCCTTATGATAAGCAAGTGAAACAAGTTCTTGCTAATGGTAAAAAGGGGGCTTTGAATGTGGGGGCTGTTCTTATTTTACCGGAGGGTTTTGAATTGGCCCCTCCAGATCGTATTTCGCCCGAGATTAAAGAAAAGATAGGTAATCTGTCTTTTCAAAGCTATCGTCCCACAAAAAAAAATATTCTTGTGGTAGGCCCTGTTCCTGGTCAGAAATATAGTGAAATTACCTTTCCTATTCTTTCTCCAGATCCCGCTACTAAGAGAGATGTTCACTTCTTAAAATATCCCATATACGTAGGTGGGAACAGGGGAAGGGGTCAGATTTATCCCGACGGGAGCAAGAGTAATAATAATGTTTATAATGCTACAGCAGCGGGTATAGTAAACAAAATTATACGAAAAGAAAAGGGGGGATACGAAATAACAATAGTGGATGCATCGGATGGACGTGAAGTGATTGATATCATACCTCCAGGACCAGAACTTCTTGTTTCAGAGGGTGAATCTATCAAACTTGATCAACCGTTAACGAGTAATCCTAATGTGGGTGGATTTGGTCAGGGGGATGCAGAAATAGTGCTTCAAGATCCGTTACGTGTCCAAGGTCTCTTGTTCTTCTTGGCATCTATTATTTTGGCACAAATCTTTTTGGTTCTTAAAAAGAAACAATTTGAGAAGGTTCAACTGTCCGAAATGAATTTCTAGGTACGCGGATTTATCAACATATTAAGCTCGTAAAAAGAACTAAATTTTGGTTGATAAATTATGTAATTCTATTCTGTATAATAAAAAAATTATGGAAAGACCTTTGCTTCTTTCCAGTCTTTTTCTAACATATTTAGAGAATTCCTTGTACCGTATGACTAGTCAGTCATAGTATGTATATTGTGAAGAAGACTTTTTGACTTTGTTTTTTTTTTCAACTCCACAATCAATTAGAATCCTATGATTATGTCACTGTTTTCACATTTCAATGTCCTAGAATAGAAATATATTAATAGTTTTCTATTGTAATAGAATTCAATTCGACTCGATACTAAACCTAAAAAAAATAGGCAGAGATAAGCAAAGTAAAAATTTAAATGGGAAAAACGGGATTCTAGGATGGATTTTTTGTCTTTTCCTAGAGTCCGAT